TAAGTTACGTACCTACTTAAAAAAGAATAAACCTCAATTTCAAGAAATTGTATCTTCTACCAAGACATTCACCGAGGAAGCAGAAACCTTTTTGAAGGAAGCTATTCAGGAGCACACTGAACTGTTTCTACTTGAGGAACAAGCATAAATTTATAACTCTAATTCTATTGTTAGAACAAGAGTTATTCTTGCGAATTATTTCTGATTCAAATCATTCAAAAAAGGGGTTTCCTGGTATCCCCACTTTTAAAATAGATGGAAAAAAATTGCGTCCAATAGGATTTGAACCTATACCAAAGGTTTAGAAGACCTCTGTCCTATCCATTAGACAATGGACGCTTTTCATTCCTATTTCATTCTTTCGCATTCTCCCTTTATCTTTTTTTTTTTGAGAAAAATAAATGAAAATTTTTTTAGGTAAAAGTAAAAAAAAAAAAAGAATGCATATTCGAATGGATGATGCATATAGAATAAGGAATATGGGGCGGGTAGCGGGAATCGAACCCGCATCGTTAGCTTGGAAGGCTAGGGGTTATAGTCGACGTTAATTTATCATTCTTAACGTCTCTAATTCAAAACCGAACATGAAAATTTTGTTTCATTCGGCTCCTTTATGGAAAATTGATGTATTCCCAGAAACAAAAATTAGATCCATAACATCTATGTCAGCTTTTCTTATTAAAGACACCCAAAGCCACTCGCTTTCTAGATGATCCCTCTAGAGAAGGGGGATTCTATATATCCCAAATCCGTCTAATCTAGTTACTTCGTTCCCTATTTCCACTCGAGGGATCCTGAGGAAAAGAATTAAATTTAGTTTCCACCGAGCTAAAATAATATGCTGATGGTTCTAGTAAACCAAAACTACCATTTTCTAGCTATTTGGCTTTAATCTTAGCTTATACAAGACAAAAATTGAAGATCTAGTTACGATTGGAAATGCACTTATGTTTTTTATCTTCATCCATAGATCCTTTACTTATATTTATTAATTGGAAGATTTGATCCAATTTTTTTTTTATTATGCTTCGTGACTCTATAACCCTTTTATTCAATTTCAATTGAACTTTGGATACAAATCGTGAGAATTTCTATTTTTCCTCAAATATGCTATTGAGGGGAAAAGGATTAAACTCTTTTTAGGAAATAAAGTTTTTTTTTGATGGGAATATGAAAAACCCGAAAGACCCCTTAACTTTTTAAGTTATTAATTGAACGAATCACACTTTTACCACTAAACTATACCCGCTTCATATTCATTATTATATATGAATATACCTTTTGTCGAACAAAGGAATGAGATGCTATCTTAATAGCATCAGACTCATTAAAACTTGAGCGTTGACACTTCATCCTCCCCGACCAGGGGTACTTGAAGTCGAAGTACAGAAAGTTTTTTAAAATAACCAAATTCTAATAAAGTTAGAATAAAGCAAAAAATATCATTTTTCACTTGTTATAAGTCATTACTGACAGTCCAAAATTGAAGGAATTATTGAAGCTGGGCTATAACCACGCCGAATTCCTCATTTTTTTTTACTTTCCCTTCAACTGACCCATTTTTTAATTTGAACTCGGATTAATTGGATCTTAAATGTTCAATGTCCCTTGAACAAATAAAAGAGTTATGTTATATATGTTATAACATATGTGTGTTTCATTTTTTATATTATATTATTTAATATCTGTATGTGCTTTTTTCCAGTTAAATAATTAACTAAATTGAGAAAAAAGACTCAAAATTCAAAATACTACTTAATTCAAAATACTACTTAATACTAATTAATAAATACTAAACTAAAAAAAAATTATTAATTTGAATATTCTTTCATTTTCATATTTTATAGTATATTTTATAGTATTTTCTATAGTATTATATTACTAATACTAAGAAATTACACTTGGAATGGAGATAAAAATTGTCTTTATTGTTACTTCAATAACTTCAATAACAAGTATCTTTGATTTGATATAATAAAAACAAAAAATGAAATCATTTGATCTACAAAATGATTGATTCATCAGAAGTAATGTAATAACCCGGCCTGGTTAAGTACTGGCCGGGGGAATGGACTTTTCTTACAAAATGAAAATCAAGGAAGTAAGGTTTTTCAATTTAAATCTTTTTTACTTCGCCTGTCACACCACATAAAAAATTTTCAATTTGAATTGGGAGAGATGGCTGAGTGGACTAAAGCGACAGATTGCTAATCCGTTGTACGAGTTATTTGTACCGAGGGTTCGAATCCCTCTCTCTCCGCTCCCCTCGATCGCTTCAGACTTTCAAAATATTTTTTTTTATTCCTCACGTCCAGGATTACGGCCCGGATCATTAGATAAGAATCCAAAGATGAAGAGAGAAACAAAAAATATGACTACTGTGTAAACAAAGAGTTTGAGAGTAAGCATTACACAATCTCCAAGATTTTTTTTTTGAAAAGGGAAATAGATTGCCTATTTTTTATCACATACACTATGTTGACATAGTGCCCAAAAAAGAAACCAAAAAGAAAATGAAGTCTTTTCTTGAAAAAGATAATTTTTACTAATTTTTTGTTTTTGTAATGTAATAATAATAAGAAAAGCAAGATTCTGATTCCTTCATTACCAAAAATTTTTGGTATTTTTGGTCATATCCATTATTTGGTATTATGGGGTCTTTAGAAAGTCCTTGTTTACTGGAAGGTCAGAACGAGGAAATAAGTTGATCAAAATTTATCACCGTGCGATTATTCAATATAATACAAGAACAAGAATTTCTATTTTCGAATGGAGGGTTCATAATGTAAAATTTATAAGATCTTATAAATTTTTCGAAAATTTGTTTCGTATAAATCATGAATTTTTCGGAGCATTAAAGATTTTATCGAAAACTTACAGCAGCTTGCCAAACAAAGGCTAAGAGCAAAAATAATACAGGTATGACAGGCATAACATCTACGATAGGATTGAAAAAGGCATAAGCCTCGGGCAATTTGCCGAAGAAAAAACTACTCGAAGAAAGGGTAGAATTAAGACAGATACAGATTAAACTAAAGATATTAAGCATAACAAAAATTTCATTCTTATAGATTAGAAAATTAGATTTTGATTGAGTTCTTTTTATGAGGGAAAAATTAAAAGGTAGGTCAAAAAACCTTCTTGTTCTTCGAACGCTCTCAAATCAAAAATCTTCCCTTTCATTCTCAAATGAGAATACAAGGAATTTTAGTTTCATACAATATCTTAATTTAATTTTATGGAATGATCAATCATTTTTTTCTATATTTTCATGTGTTGAATCCTAGCAGTAATATATTTCATATATATTTGAATTGGGATTGACGAACAACTAATATCAATATTAGTCTTTATTAGTATCAAAGAGAAATTCGAAATCGAAATGGGGCGTGGCCAAGTGGTAAGGCAACGGGTTTTGGTCCCGTTATTCGGAGGTTCGAATCCTTCCGTCCCAGAGCGTCTACATGAGAAAGGAAAGATTCTTCTCTTTAACAAATTTCTCTTTAAGTTTGGAAATTTTTTTCTTTAATCTTGGATATAGTGTCACCTTTTGTTCTGATTTTTCTATAAAAATAAAACTTTTTTCATTTAGTTTTTCACAAATGCGATTGAGTGTACGGGTAGAAATAAAGATATTTCATTGAATTCTAAATTCAAAACAATTTTTGGGTATATCATTAAGAGACTACTATTTTAATAGTCATATTGAAGTAAGTTACTTAGGAAAACTCTTTTTTCCATGAAATCTGACTTCTTGGATTATGTAATTCATTATGGAATTCTGAATTGAAAGAGAAAAAAGGATCCTTTTCTATTTCATACTCATGAAAACAAAAATTCTTTTTTTTATGAACCTGGGTACTCGAAGAAATTTGAAAAATCCATATTATAAATATAGAGAAACTTATGACTTTTTCGAGTTATTGGAATAGCTTATATTTTGTTAATAACTGATTTTATTCCGGAATTGGAAAATCCATAGGGCCGTTCTTTTTAGATTTAGAGTTTATTTGTTCGAGAAGAATTTTTTCCATAATTTAACATAACATCTCGAATGATCTGTTGAAGATTTTAATTAGATTTAAGGAAATGGATTCACTTTTCTTTTTGCTTTTTTAAAAATTTCTTTCACCCCATAGGATAGAGGGGCGAAATAACTTAAATCTTTTATAATATAAGACTTTTTCCAGATAATTATTTACCTTTCCCTAGATACATACATAAAAAATATTTTGTATCATTGAGCCAATGACTATTCATGATTCCATATTGAATCAATTGCATACCGTTTCAAAATAAAATTTAAAATGAGAGGAGTGTTATGGTAAAACTTCGTTTAAAACGATGTGGTAGAAAGCAACGTGCGACTTGAAGGACATAATTCACTGTGGATTCTTACATCCGCCATTTTCTATAGGAATGAAGATGCTCTTGAATCGACATAGTTTGTTCTGTTCCTATTAGGAACCCAATTTGTATTGGGTTGGTAAATAGGAATAGTACATGATGGAGCTCGAGCAAAACGTATTGATTCATTTATCGGGGGGGCGAATCTAGGGTTAGTAACAATTAATAAATTAGACTACTTTGTTAAGTATATCCTCAATATAGAAATTAAAATTTTAAATTGCAGGATTCAAATCCCAACAAGTTTGAAATAAAATAAATAACATTTTTTATATTACATTACAAGGGAAAAAATCGTTCATATTATCTTTCCATAGAAGGAAATAACAAAAAACAAAAGGTATGTTGCTGCCGTTTTGAAAAAGGGGATAAGGATCACCGAAGTAATGTCTAAACCTAATGATTTTTAAAAGTAAAGAAAAAAAATTCCGGAACAAGGAAACACTATTTTCAATTATCTCAATATTTTATTTTTAGTATAATGATGGAGACTAAAAAAAGATTCGAGACGAAACAAACAAAAAAGGTTAGAGACGACTCAAGAAATGCCTAAGGATTTACCTTCCGACTTTTTCAGAATTACCCAACTTGAGTTATGAGTACGAATGATATTTCTTTTTTTTTTTTTCTTTTTTTATGTAAGTAAGAACAGAAAAACTTAAATCATAGTCTAAGTCATAAATTTTTTTATATATTTTATATTATATACAGAAATATTAGAATCATTTTTTCTCGAGCCGTATGAGGAGAAAACCTCTTATACGTTTCTAGGGGGGGTTATTTATCTATATCTATCCCAATGAGCGATCTATCAAATCGTTGCAATTGATGTTCGATCCCGACGAGAAGGAAGAGATCTTCGAAAGGTGGGTTTTTATGATCCAATGAAAAATAAAACTTATTTAAACGTTCCTGCTATTCGTTATTTCCTTGAAAAAGGTGCTCAACCTACAGGAACTGTTCATGATATTTTAAGAAAAGCAGAATTTTTTTTTTTTAAGAATTCATAAAATAAATAAAAAAAATTAGAAAAAAGAAAGGTAACTAGTATAAATTTGTGTGGTAACTATTTACTCACAATTTCTCTTTTCTTGTTCTATATGATGTTTTATATTTACCATATTTATTGTTGTGCCAATCCAACACAAATCCTTATTTTATGTAATTTTTTTTTATTTCATTTTTTTCTCAACAATGTATTCATATTGACAATGGTGTGTCGAACAAATATAATTCGATCGTAGATAAATAGATCTGTTTATTTCGATCCTTATTTATTTTTGGGTTTTTCCTTTACTTCATTCAAATTATGGGTTTGCCAAATTTACTATTTGTTATATAAGATATATTTTTTTAACGAAAATCAAAAATTTTTTCTATTTTATAAAAAAAGGGGGCGGTCTTTAAATGTAAATTTTTACATGTTTTTTATCTGTCTTTAATTTAATCCAATCCACTTTGCTATTTTGTTTAATTGATCATCTAATCTTTCCTTTATATTTCTTTTGAATTCAAAATTCAATGTTTTTACGTAGTTGTATAGTTCAATTCCATTTTTTCCACTTGTATATACATATTTATCTGGGTTGCTAACTCAATGGTAGAGTACTCGGCTTTTAAGTGCGATTATGGTTTTTTACACATTTGAATGAAGTAACGAATTCGTCCAGACTTTTGGTAGAGTCTATAAGACCACGACTGATCCTGAAAGGTAATGGATGGAAAAAACCGCATGTCGTAAAAAAATAATAAGAAAAAATGGAATTGAATTTTCATTTTCAAATTTCTTATTATATTCTTTCTTATTTTTTTTTTTATTTTAAGAAATTCACAGTTAGAGTTTGGTCTAGTGAATAAATGGATAGAGCTCTATGGCTCTAATTCTGGTAAAAAAAAAAAAAAGCAACGAGCTTTTATTCTTAATTTGAATAATTTCCCGATCTAATTAAACGTTAAAAATAACTTAGTGCCTGATGTGGGGAAGGGGTCTCCTGTAAATGGACCTTTGATTCTTTTTTTTAAGAATAAAAAAAAAATCCTACCTATTTTCTATTATGGATTGGAAACTAATGTGTAGAAGAAACAGTATACTGACAAAAAAAATTTCCAAAGTCAAAAGAGCGATCGGGTTGCAAAAATAAAAGATTTTTTTTCCTCTGAGAATTTATTTCTATTTAATAGAACGAAGATAAACCTATTGGATAGTAGAAGGGGAGAGGAAAAAGATCTGTTGATTGGACTCTGTATTTCCGGGGTATATATTTTTTTCATACATGATACATACTCTGTTCTGACCGTATTGCACTATGTATAATTTGATAATACAAGAAATACCTATTGTTTCTGGTTCAAGTAGAAATTGAAGTCAATGGAAGAATTACAAGAATATTTAGAAAAAGGTAGATCTTGGCAACAATATTTCCTATATCCGTTACTCTTTCAGGAGTATATTTATGCACTTGCTCATGATCATGGTTTAAATGGTTTGATTTTTTATGAACCCATAGAAGTTTTTGGTTATGATAATAAATCTAGTTTATCACTTGTAAAACGTTTAATTACTCGAATCTATCAAAAGAATTCTTTGATTTCTTCGGTTAATTATTCTAACCAAAATTTTTTTATTGGTCACACTCACAACATTTTTTTTTATTCTCATTTTTATTCTCAAATTATATCAGAAAGTTTTGCAATTATTGTGGAAATTCCATTTTCCTTGCGATTAGTATCTTATTTAGAAAAAAAAGAAATACCAAAATATCATAATTTACGATCAATTCATTCAATTTTTCCTTTTTTAGAGGACAAATTATTGCATTTAAATTATGTTTTAGATATACTAATACCTCATCCCATCCATATGGAAATCTTGGTTCAAATCCTTCAGTGCGGGATTCAAGATGTTCCCTTTTTACACTTATTGCAATTCTTTCTTCACGAATACCATAATTGGAATAATCTCTCCATTACTCAGAAGAAATCTATTTATGTTTTTTCGAAAGAAAATAAAAGATTATTTTGGTTCCTATATAATTCTTATGTATTTGAGTGTGAAATTTTATTAGTGCTTATTCGTAAACAATCCTCTTATTT